ATTGAAATTAAGTTTTCTTTGGCAATGGATCTGTTTTTATGTTATTTCGTACTGTGCATTTCCTTTGTTTGTGAAATAATTTTCCTACGAGGGATAATGAGAAGAATTATAGAATGGATTGATGCCTATGCCTAGATCGCGGATAAATGGAAATTTTATTGATAAAACCTTTTCAATTGTAGCCAATATCTTATTACGAATAATTCCGACAACTTCAGGAGAAAGGGAGGCATTTACTTATTACAGAGATGGTGTGATTTGCTTTTTTGTTCCTATTTTTTAGGAGAAATGCACACGATTCGGGATAGAAAGAAAAAAAATTCTTATTCTATATTTTTCAAATAAAATAAATCTACGCTTGTTGAAGGTGAAGTTTAGAAACAGAACAATTCCTTCTGTCGTGTATCCCCGATTGATGCAGCCTCAGATACTATGCTTCAGTTATTGATTTTAGTATTGAGCGAAAGGTTACACCTATTATTTATGGGGTTCTGTATTACAGGCCAATCATATAATCTAGTAATGTAATATAGTACCGACCGGTAGGCGGCATAGGGGAACAAGCACTACACCTAGCAATCGACAATACGAAAACTTTGTTAAAAATTACCTACTCCCTTTTCTTATCTGGATTGGGACTACAAAAAATGGTTGGGACAACAAACATCCATCTCGTTCGTACTTTGGATACCCGTATAACCATCGAAGACTGTTGAGGTGACTATTTCCTGGAAATTAGGAAGCGTTGAGAACAAAGGAATTGTTGGAGTTATCCTTTCGATTTAGTATCAAGACGTTTGATGTTAGTAAAAGCTCTTGCACATGAAGGTTGGCTAGAGATTTTTTGTAAAAACACTAGCCCCCCTCAGTTCATAATGAGAATATTTCAACCCTTTTTGATTCTCATTATGCATATTTTCATTAGGCATATTAAGGGAGGAGCCGTATGAGATGAAAATCTCACGTACGGTTCTGGAACGGAGATTCTTTGAATCGAAAGACGACCGTAACGGATGTCAGCTCAATCCGAAGGAAATTATGCGGAAGCTTTACAAAATTATTATGAAGCTATGCGGCTAGAGATCGATCCCTACGATCGAAGTTATATACTATATAATATAGGTCTTATTCACACAAGTAATGGAGAACATACCAAAGCTTTAGAATATTATTTTAGGGCACTAGAACGAAACCCATTCTTACCACAAGCTTTTAATAATATGGCGGTGATCTGTCATTACGTGCGACTATCTCCACTATAGAAAGAACAAAGAAGACCAAATCCGCTAGTAAATACTAAAAAAAAGAGGCTCGCTACATATGTATCGTCCAAAACGACGATTTTTATGAGCTGTAGCAAAGAAAGAAACTTCAGAGAAGCTAAAATATGAAGAAATAATGCCTAAATACTTTTTTCTATGTCTATGGATAAAAAAAAGATCTAATTGATAGAGAGGAAGCACCGTAAAGATCAATTAACGAGGTTTTTGGCCAATACATTAATTAAGAAAAGAACTGCTTACTTATGCCTATATATCTATATATAATAGAACGAAAGGTTAGGAATTAACTTATGTAATAGAGTCGGTCCACTAAGGTATTGAGATTAAGCGGCGGTGTAGGATCAGATCCCAAAGATAGTAAGTCTTTTCTTTCTTATGTTTAGGAAGGAAAGTCTTTTTCAAAGATTCTATATAAGTTTCGATCTGAAAAGCAATTTCGATATGAAACCGAGATAGTTACCTTGCAGAAAATACTAAGGATAGGAGTAAATACCTATGCTTTCTTTTTTTGCAGGTTGGAGAAAAGATAAAACTACAACTGATTATTAATCAAAATGAAAGTTTGAAACTCATACAATTTACCTCTTTTGGTTACTTCGAACAGTGGGATAGATCTACGAGAAACCCCATTCAGTTTGATAGGCAAAAAGGACACTAAATGAATTGACCGTGGAGCCGAGCCGTATGAGGTAGGAAACTCTCAAGTACGGTTCTAAGGGAAGGGATTGACCCACCTATCCTGACCGGGGAGAACAAGCCATTCGACAGGGAGATTCTGAAATTGCGGAGGCTTGGTTCGATCAAGCCGCTGAGTATTGGAAACAGGCTATAACACTTACTCCTGGGAATTATATTGAAGCCCATAATTGGTTGAAGATCACGGGGCGTTTCGAATAATCGAATAAATCAATAAAAGTGATTATTTCGAATTTATTTGTTAGAATTCATCTTGATCCATTAGTCAAATAAAATGGAATCATTTTTCTGGGACAAACCAATCAAAGAATTTCATTATATCCCTTCTCAGATCGTTCTAGTTTGTCTGGTATTTCGTAGGGATAAAGAATACACAGATACAGTACAGAATAGATTTCTTTCTTTTCTGCTATTAAATTAAAACAAAAAAATTACTATTTCTAAATATTCTAATTTCTAAATATTCTATTCTAATAAATAATATAATAAACAAACTATTTCTAAAATATATTCTATAATAA